GTTGATTAGGGTCAAATTGTATTCCTTAGAAACCGTACATGCACCTTTTGATGCATACGGTTCAAAAAAAGAATCAATGTATAGATTCCAGTCCTCTTTCTTTTTTTTTTTCCTCTTCCTTTTTCTAGCAGGTTTTTTCCAATTTGGAACGAAAGGGCTTTTTCTTCGATTTTTCAATAAAGACCCATTTTGACTTCTTTTCTTTCTTCCTTAATAATAAAAAAAAAAGTCAATAAACTTATTGAATTAACTTCTCATTGATGTATTGTTTCATCGAGATTCAATCCAAATCACGATGGGATTTTCTTGTTCCTGAGTGGGTTTCTTTCATCTTTTTAGGTTTATGCTCTACTCCGGATAAAGATCCGCCCTATTTTGATTTGCGCATATAGGACAAATCTTCTCATCACCATTTCTTTTTGTTATGACTTTACAAATAACAACCAGGAATCTTTTATGATACACGTAGTAATCATAGATATATTACCAATTGGGTTTTTTCTAAACGGAGCCTGGATACTTCATTTTGATAGTCCAACCAAAGTCAACCATAAATTATTCTAATTGATAATAGTACTATGAATCCCCCAAAACAATGGATTTCACGCTCCAATTTTTTGACGATTCAATTTCTTTTTATTGGGCGAAAGAGAGGATATCTCGATCGGGGGAGAGAACGGGGAAATCCCATATGACCCACTATATCTCACAAGTCGCACTATACGTCAACCCAAGATGCATCTTCCTCTCCAGGACTTCGGAAAGGTACTTTTGGAACACCAATAGGCATGAATTGAAAGAAAAAAGAACTAAATACTCTATTTCACTTTGATGTGGAAACGTAACAATAATAATATGGTTTTATTGTCTTTAGAATATTGGCTTTATCGTATTTATTTTATCCATCCATTAGAAAAATTCAGAAAGAAAGACAAACTGATGATAAACATGGATGGAGATATTTACTCATAGAAAATGGTATCAACCTCCCATTGCATATTGATACTTATCGAGTATAGAATAAATCGGCTTCTCTTTGTTCCTACGAACAGACTAGAATAAATATTAACCTAACCCTTGTTAGGAAATAATCCACTGACCAAGGGAGGTCTATAGGATAAACCATAGTAGAGTCTTTTCGAATGCAATAAAGTTAGGTAGTGTCTATTTTTCTTTGCTAAAGGGGTATTTTCCATGGGTTTACCTTGGTATCGTGTTCATACCGTTGTATTAAATGATCCCGGCCGTTTACTTTCCGTTCATATAATGCATACAGCTCTGGTTGCCGGTTGGGCGGGCTCGATGGCTCTGTATGAAGTAGCAGTTTTTGATCCTTCTGATCCTGTTCTTGATCCAATGTGGAGACAGGGCATGTTCGTTATACCCTTCATGACTCGTTTAGGAATAACCAATTCATGGGGAGGTTGGAGTATCACAGGAGGGGCTGTAACGAATTCGGGGATTTGGAGTTATGAAGGTGTAGCCACGTTACATATTATGTTTTCTGGCTTATGCTTTTTAGCAGCTATCTGGCATTGGGTCTATTGGGATCTAGAAATATTTTCTGATGAACGTACAGGAAAACCTTCTTTGGATTTGCCTAAGATCTTTGGAATTCATTTATTTCTCTCCGGGGTGGCTTGCTTTGGTTTTGGTGCATTTCATGTAACGGGCTTGTATGGTCCTGGAATATGGGTGTCCGATCCTTATGGACTAACGGGAAAAGTACAACCTGTAAATCCGGCGTGGGGCGTGGAAGGTTTTGATCCTTTTGTTCCGGGAGGAATAGCTTCTCATCATATTGCAGCAGGTACATTGGGCATATTAGCGGGTCTATTCCATCTTAGCGTCCGACCGCCGCAACGTCTATACAAAGGGTTGCGTATGGGAAATATTGAAACCGTACTCTCCAGTAGTATCGCGGCTGTCTTTTTTGCCGCTTTTGTTGTTGCTGGAACTATGTGGTATGGTTCAGCAACTAGCCCCATAGAATTATTTGGTCCGACTCGGTATCAATGGGATCAGGGTTACTTCCAGCAAGAGATATATCGAAGAGTTAGCGCCGGGCTAGCAGAAAATCAAAGTTTCTCAGAAGCCTGGTCTAAAATTCCTGAAAAATTAGCTTTTTATGATTATATCGGAAATAATCCGGCAAAAGGAGGATTATTCAGGGCAGGCTCAATGGATAATGGAGATGGAATAGCGGTTGGATGGTTAGGACACCCTATCTTTAGAGATAAAGAAGGGCATGAGCTTTTTGTACGCCGTATGCCTACTTTTTTTGAAACATTTCCAGTCGTTTTGGTAGACGGTGACGGGATTGTTAGAGCCGATGTTCCTTTTAGAAGGGCAGAATCAAAATATAGTGTTGAACAAGTAGGTGTAACCGTTGAGTTCTATGGGGGCGAACTAAATGGAGTCAGTTATAGTGATCCTGCTACTGTGAAAAAATATGCTAGACGTGCTCAATTGGGTGAAATTTTTGAATTAGATCGTGCAA